AACAGGCCTTTTATTTGGTAGGTAATATTGATGAAGCTACCGCGAAGGCTATGAACTTAGATGTGGAGAGCAAATTGAAGAAATGACCTTAAATCTATGTGTATTGACTCCTAATCGAATTGTTTGGGATTCAGAAGTGAAAGAAATCATTTTATCGACTAATAGTGGCCAAATTGGTGTATTACCAAATCACGCACCTATTGCCACGGCTGTAGATATAGGTATTTTGAGAATACGTCTTAACGACCAATGGTTAACAATAGCTCTAATGGGCGGTTTCGCTAGAATAGGCAATAATGAAATAACCATTTTAGTAAATGATGCAGAGAGGGGTAGTGACATTGATCCGCAAGAAGCTCAACAAACTCTTGAAATAGCTGAAGCTGGCTTGAGTAGCGCTGAAGGAAAGAGACAAACAATTGAGGCAAATTTAGCTCTCAGACGAGCTAGGACGCGAGTAGAGGCTATCAATGCAATTTCATAACGAGTTGTTGGTGCGTCCGAATAATAAAAATAAGTTCTGTTTATTTAGTTTATTTATACAACATATTTTGATTCTGCCGATTGAATCCAATCAAGTGTAATCAGATTTTGATGCAATGAAAAAAAATGCAATTTCAATAATGAAATAAATAAAAAAATAGAATAAATACGAGTAGTGGGGTATGTAAAAGATACAAAATAAATAAAAAAATAAGGTGGGTAGAAATACTTATTAGATACCATTGACTGCGGTCTCTAATAAGTTCTACCTACTATTGGATTTGAACCAATGACTCCTGCCGTATGAAAGCAATACTCTAACCACTGGGTTAAGTAGGTCATTTATCATCATAAAGAGAAACAAAAGAAACCCGCCACACCCATAGATTATAGATGGAATCTTACTTCTAAGCAATACCCATCCTTGGCAGGAAACCGATCAGAGAGCTATCATGTCGGATCATGCAATATTCACCTTGACAAGAAATGATATACATGATAAAATATTTATCACAAACACAAGAACACAAGGGCTGTAGCTCAGTTAGGTAGAGCACCTCGTTTACACGCGCGCCAATGCTTTTTCAGAGGAGTCCATCATGCAATCAACCGAATTTATCTTAGTAAAAAATAGATGTCTTACTCTGTGGATTCGAGGGAACAAGAGAACAATAGCCTGACAAATAGTTGGTTGGTCTAATTGAGGTGCCAATTTCGGTGCCAAAAAGAACCCATCATTGATTTGATAATTGATAAGGTGAATACCCAGCCCATTCAATGCTAGGCATAATGAGGATAAGGACCTCAAAAAAATATCTTTTCGTCCTATGAACTTGAAGGTGTATGAAGTTTCATATTTGACGCTTTGGGCAGAGCGATAGAGACTCCATTTAACTTAGGTTGATCTAGGCCGAAGGCAGACCTACGTCAAGATAACTCTTTTTTTGAAACACTTTGGTATTGCTACTGAATAAAAAATCAGAGCACGCGGAGCCGTCTCATTATCTTTCTGTTAAGAAAAAAGATGGCGGACTCGCTGATATTTATATCAGTTGATGAAAGAGCCCAATGCAAAAAAAATGCATGTTGGGTCTTTGAAACAGTTCGAATCATTTCGATAATAATAAGTTTGATCTGTTTTACCGAGAAGGTCTACGGTTCGAGTCCGTATAGCCCTAATTTTTCATTAATTTTAATTTTTTTTCATTACCATTTATAATGAAAAAAAAAATTATTTGTATTTTTGATTTGTATTTTGTACTATAGTATAGAGTATAGTTTTTTATTTCCTCATTATTATTTTATTTGATTTGTTGTTTGTATCTGGCCGGTTGGTTGCTCCGTTGAAATAGAATCATTCCCACATTCTCGCTCACGGGGATCATCCGGAACCTGAAACTAAAAAAAATGCATTTCAATGGAGCCAATCGGCATTTTAAAAATTTTTGGATAAACAAACCCATTCTTTTTCATTCATTTTCGTGGGTGAATTACATACACACACATTTTTCCTCTTTTACTACCCATGATCAAAGAGTTGGGGAGGGGATACTCCCTTTCTTTGGTATACCTAAAGAAAGGTCCATTTTTTAAGTAAAAATCGTAACATGAGCCCGGTTAATATACTCAAACAAAATTGCTCATCATTCAAAATTCCAAATAAGAATTCTACCGATGCTTACTTTATTCAAGAAGATTGGGGATCCATTTGAACTTAGAAGAGTTAGGAATCCCCCGACTTATCGACTTTGTTGCGGAAGAACAACTCCAACTCATTGTTTCAGAGAGAATAGAATGAATTGATCCTAAATACATAATTTGGGTATAGGAACCTATACGTTGTTATATGTAAGGGTTCCTTGCAATGCAATTCAAAGCATTGAATCCAATCTATTAGTACAGGGAGAGATTCAATAGAATATAATTAATACTAATTATAGATATATTCTATTTATATATAATAGAAATATTCGATTAATAATTACATACAATATCTTATAATAATACATCACAATAA